ATCATACATCTTATATGGATCAACAAAAAGGAGCAACTCGATTCCACCCTTTCCTTTTGACCAACTTGATGACAGCCCTAGATTTAGAAATTCATTTCGTACAATTGAACCTTTTCAAACTGTTTCTTTTTAAGAACCAAAAAGATTTGTGCCAAAATCACGGATGCGAAGAAGAACAAAAGACCTTGGACACGTAATGGATCTTGAAGCACTATTTCAGCATCCCCCTGACCAAAGCCCCCCACATTTGGATTACTTGTTAATGGTTGATCAAGCTTGATAGATTCACCCTCTGAAACAAGAAGTTCTGGTCCTGGAGGTATAATATCAACCACTTGACGTCCATCCGATGGATCAGCTATGGTTATTTCGTATCCGCCCTTTTCTTTACGTACTATTTGAGTTACTATACCCGCCGATGAAGCGTTATAGACTGTATTGTTACTTTTTCTCCCATCAGGATAAATTTGCCCCCTTCCCCTGTTCCCACCTACATATATGGGATATTTTAAGAAATAAGCGTCTTTTTTCGTAGCAGGGTCCGGAGAAAGAATAGGAAAGACAATTTCACTATATTTTTTACCAGGAACAGGACCTATTACAAGAATATTTTTTTGAGTGGGACTATAACTCTGAAAAGACAGACTGCCGATCTTTTCTTTCATCTCAGGGGAAATACGATCGAGAGGAGCTAATTCAAATCCTTCGGGTAAAATAAGAACCGCCCCCACATTCAAAGACCCCTTTTTCCCATTAGCAAGAACTTGTTTCAGTTGCATATCATAAGGGATTTTCACAACTGCTTCAAATACAGTATCAGGAAGTACAGCTTGCGGAACTTCAAGATCCACGGGTTTCTTAGCTAAATGGCAATTGGCACATACAATTCGTCCAGTTGCTTCGCGTGGATTTTCATAAGCCTGCTGCGCAAAAATGGGATATGCGTTTGAAATAGATGTCTGACTGATGATATATATCATCATCGATACGGAAATAGATCGAGTCATCTGTTCCTTTATCCCAAAAAGAGTCTTTCTATTTTGCATGGTCCAATCATTGATCCCGGAATTTTTACAAGAAATTAGGTAGGTAGCTAGTACAGTTAGTTCCCTATCCACGAGTTTGCCATTGGAATGGAAGAATGGGAAATAGGATAGAATACTTTGCTTGAAGAGGTAGAAGTCAAAAGAGTCAGTCAGATGGAAATACTTTCTTTATGTAATGTATGCACAAAGAAACGTTGGAAGCGGATTGATATCAAGAGGAAGATCCAATGAGTTATTCATTCATTGAATGATAAATCACTACAAGGGAAGGAGATACACGATTTAAATAATGGAAAATCCAATATTTCACAATTGTATCTAGAATGACGGGAAAAGTGCAAACAAGACCGGATATAATTTGATCATTATGAGCTAATCCAAAATCATTGTAGACCGAACCAATCATGAGTTCCCAACCGTGGGGCGAGTGAAATCCGATCCATAAATCAGTAACTAAAAGAATGGAAAAAGCTTTGATTGTGTCACTTAAGTTAGAAAGAAATTCCTGAACCCAAGAATTCAGAATGACCAGTTCTTCATTACGCAGAATACAATAACCGCTTAGAATAACAAAACATATTAGATTTGTCGAGAAATGTAAGAGAATATGTAAATAATACTCATTGTGTGTTTTCACCAATTGCATCGTTTCTTTGTGAATTCCTATAGGAAGCTTTTGTTTTTGTATATGTGTCCCCGGGGACTCCTTGATTATTTCGTCCAACACAAAGAGTTCTTCAAATTCTATGAATCTTTCTAGAACCTTCTTCTCTTGAATATAATTCAAGAAGGTTTCGGATTGCTGGGTATTCCACCAATTTGTAATCCAAGGTTCCAGACATTGATGAAATGATAGAGAGATCCACCAGGGCAAAAAGACTATAGATGCAAGATAAGGAAGAGAAGTCAATGCTTTCTTTTTTTTCACTTTTCCTCTGTGAATTGTTAATGAATTTGCTTCATTCGTCAACTCTATTGATCGAATCTTTCTTTGAAGCATGAGTTCGATAATAGAACAAGGTATAAAACCTATAGATCTATTCCCTATTTTTGTGTAATTATTTTGTTTCGCAATCGAAAAGAAATATCGAAATAGAATAGAACTTCGGATGAACAAATCAGAATCCTAAGCAACTACTCGTTCCAGGTGTACCAATTGGACAACCATTACATCCTTATTTGTTCTTTTTTTTTAATATTCAAAAAAGCCACTTGAAGTGAGAAATAGGATTCGGATTTCAAGACAAAAGAATCCCTCCAGTGCCCATAACCGTTCTTTCGAAATCTTTCCCCGTTTAACCACATCTCACCGCAAAAGAGAAATATGGATAAAGAAGATTGATAATGAATGAAATCCAAAATGGACAGAAAAATGAGAAAGAAATGATATGGTTATGGAAGATCCAATCCCTTTTTTTTTTATCAAGGAGCAAAAGAGCGACACGAGTTGACAAAAGAGAGAGAAAATGGACTAGGTGGGATCCATTCCTAACATCGCAATTCAGAATCTTGGGCCCAAAAAGAAGAATTTCATATGTCGAGATGCTCGGATTCGGATATATGTGATGAATCCATACTTATTATACTTGTTTCTTACTAGTATACAAGTTAGTATACAAGAAAGAATGGGAATAGTATTCTTTTCGTTATAGTGGATTGATTTTCTTGCATATATACCCCCCTGTTTTTGTTTATGGAGCACGTACCCACCAACAGAACGAGGAAATCCAATCTACCACGTCTTGCTTGAAGGAACATTCTAATGAGCATTTGAGCATTCAAAAGAAACTTCCGTGACATTCAAAACAAAAGAAAGGGATGTCACCAAGTTCCTTCACTCATGCTGAGAAAATATTTTTATTCTTCATTTCAAAAGACTTCCATTGGTACACCCAAGAAATAGGCCAATTCCGCAGCTTTTCGTTCCATTTCTTGTGGAGTCCAATTCTCATCAGTACGAGTCAAGGGGATAACTCCCTGGCCTCGGATTTCCATATAAAGAACACGACGAGAATATAGACCCTCTTTCACCTCCATTCTGATTGACTGGATATCTCTCACAAAGAAGCGAAGGAAGATGCGGCGGTTTTTTCCAGGGAATCCCCAACGAAAAATACATACTATCCCTTCTTTTCTATCGAATCGATCATAACCACTACCTATATTCCACGAAATTGTGCACCACAAATAGGAGCTAATAAATAGACCCGCAATCCCATAGAAAAACATTACAATTCCTTGTGGAAAAAAAACGATTTGCTGATCAGGGAATACGGATATCAGATTCCTACCAAGATAACTCGAAGTCCCAACCACTAAAAATCCCAGCGAACCCAAAAAAAGGATACAGGCCCAGAAAAAATTACTTCTTTTTCTAGATCCCCTTATAAGTTCTATCCATATCTGTTCTGATCGCCAGTTCATATTATACCAGATCTAGTTGTATTCGATTGGAATTCCGAGAAGAACCCAAATGCATTTGATTTTTCTTTTCTTACTCCCACCCAAAAGCATTCTCATCCACTAGCGCTACTTTTTTTTGAACCATTAGGAAGAATTGGTTAGATACATTGACATTCTCTTTTTTGGGATATGGAATAGATAAATACCTGCTATATTCGTCCGTATATACATATATATATACTTTTACCCCAATCTCATGTATCTGTATGAATCAAAGTTCTCTCATTCGTGTTCAGAGGAAAGCATATATCGTACGATATCCCACGAAATGAATACCCCATATTCAGATCTAGTATGAAAAAGAATTGATGAGATTTGGCCCCTCATCATATCTAAACAATCTGATTTTTTTGAACATGAACAGATAAGGAAGCCATTGCAATTGCCGGAAATACTAGGCCTACTAAAGGCACAAAAAGAGAGGGTAAGCTCATATCCGTCATAGAAGAGATGCCTCGATTTCCTATTTGTACTTCTGATAAGGAAAGATATCCTATGATAAGTATATCTATTATAAATAAGATGAAGTAGTTCCTAAGTGCAAGGAATTCTACATTCCTTGCACTTACTTATTTTTCTGCACAAATATGTATGTATGAGAATCCTTTTTCATAAACTCTTCCTTTTTGGTTTCCTTCTTATCTGAAGAGTTTTCTGAATTCCCCCTCACGACTATAACTAGAATTCATTTGCGATCGTCTACGTCAAATAGAAAAGAGAATAATAAAAAACAGAACAAAGCGAAAAGGATACTGGGGAAAAAAGGGGGGGGGGGTTCAGAAACAAAAAAGGCTCCTATTTATTGGAAATGATTTGGACTCCATATTCTTTTTCCTTTGCTCCATATATATCTTCTTTGAGAGAACCCCTATTTTGTTTCTCTAGATTGTTATATGGATTTCTTACTATATCATGCATCTTGACTTTCAGAATCTTAATAGTACTATGTATTGCTCTATCTATCTATCAAAAATAGGAAATACTTCATACGAATAAGAAATTGCACTTTCCGAACCAGAATATCGTTGCGTATTGTCAGAATAGTATCATTTCTTTTCAGAATCATTTTCCAAATCGTATCCCGAATCCAAGTTTCGATGAGATTGTTCCTATTTGTTGTTCCCTCCTAGTGGATTAGATCCAAATTGGGCTTTCATTGAGAAACGTATCCTTATTTTTATTGCATATCATAATTATGGCATCTGTAAGAATGATGTTTTCCATAGAAAATGGCTATTCGAAAAAGAAAGACATTACCATAGAAAAACCATTCTCCTTCATTTTTTCAGTTTGCTTGGATTGGATTCAAAGAAACAAAACCATGGAACTCAAATAACTCACCCAGAACACCTTTTAAAATCTTACGTGGTACAATGGAATCAAATAAACCCTTCTCAAATAAATTCTCAGTTTCTTGTGCACCCTCAGGTACGATCACATGCAATGTTTCTTCAATAACTCTTTTACCCGCAAATGCAATGTAGGCTTCAGGTTCAGCAAAAATGACATCCCCCAACATACCAAAACTAGCTGTGACCCCACCTGTTGTAGGAGAAGTAAGGATTGAGACATAAAATAGCTTTTTCTTCGATTGATGATCATATGAAGCAGAAGAGATTTTAACCATTTGCATCAAGCTCAAACTTCCTTCTTGCATGCGCGCTCCACCGGAGGCACACACCATAATAAGAGGTAAAGATTGATCAACAGCACACTCGATCAAGCGGGTGATTCTCTCGCCCACGACGGATCCCATACTACCCCCTATGAATTCAAAGTCCATAACCCCAATTGCTACGCTAGTAGTTTCTAATTGACCTATGCCCATTTGAAAAGCTTCAGCCATACCTGTTTTTCTTTGATTAGAAGAAATCTTATCCTTATAAGATTCATCCTCTTCGAAATCAGATTCACCCGAATTCAATTTATCCGATTGGGAAAGAAGAAGTTCATCCAGTTTCTCTGGATCAGGATCAGATGGATCCAAATTGGCAGGTCGTTCATGTTCATAGGGTTCCTCCTCCTTCTTCTCTGGATCAGGATCAGATGGATCCAAATTGGCAGGTCGTTCATGTTCATAGGGTTCCTCCTCCTTCTTCTCTGGATCAGGATCAGATGGATCCAAGTCCAATAGTCTTCCAAGAAGTTGATCTGTTGGATCAGTATCAGAAAGATTCAAATCAGATGGTTTTTCATACTCTTTTTCCTGCAGAAGTATAGGTTTTTCAGTTGATCTATGAATAATATTATCAATAATATTATCTCCATTTTCATCTCTCTTTTCTTTATACCGTATCTCCATTTTATACCATATCTTCAACTCCTTTTCACTCATCTCATCCAACCACCATTCCTGAAACTCTTTTTCCCTCATCTCATCCAACCATTCCTGAAACTCCTTTTCCCTCATCCCATCCAACCATCTCTCAAGCTCTCTCTTCTCAAATACATCAACTTCCCTCCAGGGATCGAAACGCAATTCATCTAGATCCTCGAATAATGCTTTCGCATGTGTATCGAAATCTGGTTCATCTGGCAAAGAAAGGTCATATAGATCGAAATGCGCTTCATCTAGATCAAAATCAAGGTCATCTTGATGGAAACCAAGTTCGTCTAGATCTATATCGAACTGAAATTCCTCTGTATTTGGTATATTTGGATCAGAATCAGAAGGAATATCAGGATCAGAAGGATCCAAATCGGCAGGTCGTTCGTGTTCATAGGGTTCCTTCTCCTTCTTCTCCGGATCAGGATCAGAAGGATCAGGATCCAAATTGGTAGGTCGTTCATGTTCATAGGGTTCCTCCTCCTTCTTCTCTGGATCAGGATCAGATGGATCCAAATCCTTTTTCCCTTTCACCTCACTGGGCTTATATTTACTCTTCATAAGAGAAATATATAAGTCCACTTTTCTCACAATTCCCTCCGTAAGTGCTTCCATTTTTGGACTCACGTCAGGTTTATCAAATTCAACAGCATCTATAGAGATCATACTCTCACTCTCATCCATATCCATAGGATCCCAAGTGCCTGAATCGATCGAAAGTTCAATTCGATGTAAACTATCCATCTTCAAATGATATCCACAATATTGACACAGACTCAATCTTTCGGGCAAGAACTTTTTATAATTTAACTGACAGCAATCTTCGCATAGAGCCCAGAAATGTTTGTATTTTCGAAAATCCTTTGCTGGATTTTGATCCAGATTACATGATTCTTCTTCAACACAACTACCATTTTCAACAAAATCATTTCCATTGCTAAGGCAATCCCTGCCATATTTAAACAAAAGCGACGATATACTGATATACAGAATGTTATGAATCCCAAGAAGATTTCTGTCATTGATAGACAAATGGTTGCTATTACCATAAAGTGTCATATTTTTTGAACTTTGAACCGTGAAAATGAACTAGAAAAGAAAATGGGATTTGGAATTCATAACCCTTCCAAATTGTACTTTGATACAAGAAGGAGCATAATAACCTTTCCAAATTATACTTTGATACAAGAAGGAGCATAATAACCTTTCCAAATTATACTTTGATACACAGAACTAAAGAAAATAACATAAGTAATATAAAATAAATACAATCAAGGATTGTATTAGGAAAGCCCATGAATGAGAAACGTTCGACCGACCAGTTGGAAGGCGTTTCCTTTCCGGCAAGGGATTCCGTCTGCTCTGGGATATCGATTATTAGAATATATTAAAGAGTTATTATAGTATATTCTATTCAAGATTGGAATAGAAAGTTGTTTCTGAGAAATATCTATTCTTCTCTATTATAGAAGTCTCTAGTATATTTGAGATTGAAATATAAATGGTAAAGTCTATGCGTTGTCGACATATTGATGGATTGGATTTATATAGAGATAGTATAGCTATATCAAAAATATATATATTAAAAAAAGGTATGTGCATGGATATTTGGTCATTTTTGGTTCGGATCAACCTTTTACTAAAAAAAAAGATTGAACCGAGTTTCTTTCATTACGCTTTCTTTCATTATACTGAATTCCCTTATACTTAGGAGAATAAATTGATTAGATTAGAAGGCTTATTAGAAGAACACACTTAGGGAACAACAAACAGGAATTACTGAATTATGCACGTTTAGTTATCCAGTGTATCTACCGGTTTGAATTCGAATTTAATTTCTTTCCACACTTCACAAGCAGCACCAAGTTCAGCGCTCCATTTGCCAGCTTCACGAATAATTGCATTCCCTTCACTAGCTAGATCACGCCCTTCATTACGAGCTCGTACACACGCTTCTAAAGCCACCCTATTAGCTACTGCACCAGGTGCATTTCCCCAAGGGTGTCCCAAAGTTCCTCCGCCGAACTGTAGTACAGAATCATCTCCAAATATCTCGGTCAAGGCAGGCATATGCCAAACATGAATACCTCCGGAAGCCACCGGCAGCACACCTGGCATAGAGACCCAATCTTGAGTAAAGAAAATACCGCGGCTTCGGTCTTTTTCAATATAATCATCCCGTAGTAAATCAACAAAACCTAAAGTCATCTCACGTTCACCTTCCAGTTTACCTACTACCGTACCAGAGTGAATGTGATCCCCACCAGACATACGTAATGCTTTAGCTAGTACACGGAAATGCATACCATGATTCTTCTGTCTATCAATAACAGCATGCATTGCGCGGTGAATGTGAAGAAGTAATCCGTTGTCTCGGCAATAACGAGACAAGGTAGTATTTGCAGTGAATCCCCCCGTTAAGTAGTCATGCATTACGATAGGAACTCCAAATTCTCTGGCACATGCAGCCCTTTTCATCATTTCTTCACACGTACCTGCAGTAGCATTCAAGTAATGTCCTTTGACTTCACCTGTTTCGGCTTGCGCTTTATAAATGGATTCGGTACAAAATAGGAAACGGTCTCTCCAACGCATAAATGGCTGGGAATTTACGTTTTCATCATCTTTAGTAAAATCCAATCCACCACGTAGACATTCATAAACTGCTCTACCGTAGTTTTTCGCGGATAATCCCAATTTTGGTTTAATAGTACATCCTAGTAGAGGGCGGCCGTATTTGTTCAATCTATCTCTTTCCACTTGGATTCCATGAGGTGGACCTTGGAAAGTTTTGGAATAGGCAGGAGGAATTCGCAAATCCTCCAAGCGTAGAGCTCGGAGAGCTTTGAACCCAAATACATTCCCGACAATGGAAGTAAACATGTTAGTAACGGAACCTTCTTCAAAAAGATCTAAAGGATAAGCTACATAAGCAATATATTGCTCTTCTTCTCCAGCAACAGGTTCGATGTGATAGCATCGTCCTTTGTAACGGTCAAGGCTAGTAAGTCCATCAGTCCACACAGTGGTCCATGTACCAGTGGAAGATTCGGCAGCTACTGCAGCCCCCGCTTCTTCAGGGGGAACTCCAGGTTGCGGAGAAACTCGGAATGCTGCCAATATATCAGTATCTTTGGTTTCATATTCTGGAGTATAATAAGTCAATTTATAATCTTTTACACCAGCTTGAAATCCAACACCGGCTTTAGTCTCTGTTTGTGGTGACATCAGTCCTTCCCCTCTCTACAACTCACGAATTCGAAATTTTCTCACAATGAATGAAAAGGTCTACTCGACATGGAATAGGCATGAATGAAATGTTTGAAAAAAAAAAGAAGAATCTTTCCAAATATTTTCAACGAAACAAATATTCTCAACGAATGGAATTCATAAGACCATATATTGGATTCACCAAATACATCATTATTTTATAGTCTTGGATATGTATGGCGCAACCCAATACTTGTTTTGCAGGTTTCGAATTTCTGAAAATCTCCCCTTTCTTTTCCATATCGAATATACTAAGAAGAATTCTCCTTTGACAGGAATCTATGTTGTATATGTAAATCCTAGATGTGAAAACAAGCATAATTCATCTAGGAAAGGGTATAAAAAAAGAATGGGCTCCAATCCATATAAAAAAAAAAAAAAATCACAAGGGCCCAAGAAATCAAAATCATGAATGAACCCTAAATTCAGTTTAGGTTCGAATTCCATAAAGAATCAAACCCTAACCTAATACGGATGAGATTCTATATAATAGAATGATAGCTAAATGAACATAATGATAGATAAATGAACCATACTTCTTCATTCATGATTCTTATTCATCTACTTGAGATTTTGTTGAGACTTTGGTTTGCAATGGACATTTTGAAAGAAAAAATATTTTTTGAACTTGAAAATGGACTCATTCCGTGAGTCCACGATGGAATTGGATTAGATTGGACAATACTAACTAAATCAAGTGCTCACTTCCTTATGGATGCGATTCCTTCCTTATGGAATGAGTGGATCCACTTGTTATCGGACACTTTCGATTCGGAAATCTTCCCAACCAAGTAATTTCTCACTTCCTCATAATTATGAAAAACAATCCTACTACTTCTGGTCCTGCGGCTGGTCCTGCGGTTTCCACATCTGAAAAAAAAAACCTAGGGCAGATCGTTCAAATTATTGGCCCAGTCCTGGATGTTGCTTTTCCTCCGCCGAGGAAGATGCCTAATATTTATAACGCTTTGGTAGTTAAGGATCGAGATACTCTCGGTCAGCAAATGAATGTCATTTGTGAGGTACAGCAATTATTAGGAAATCATCGAGTGAGAGCCGTAGCTATGAGTGCTACAGATGGTCTGACGAGAGAAATGGAAGTAGTTGACACAGGAGCTCCTCTAAGTGTTCCAGTTGGTGGGGCTACTCTCGGACGAATTTTCAACGTTCTTGGAGAGCCCGTTGATCAGTTAGGTCCTGTAGATATTCGCGCAACATCCCCTATTCATCGACCCGCTCCCGCTTTTACAGAGTTAGATACGAAATTATCCATCTTTGAAACAGGGATTAAAGTGGTGGACCTTTTAGCTCCTTATCGTCGTGGAGGAAAAGTCGGGCTGTTCGGCGGAGCTGGAGTGGGTAAAACAGTACTCATCATGGAATTGATCAACAACATTGCTAAAGCTCATGGGGGCGTATCCGTATTTGGTGGAGTAGGCGAACGTACTCGTGAAGGAAATGATCTTTACATGGAAATGAAAGAATCCCGAGTAATTAATGAACAAAATCTTGAAGAATCCAAAGTGGCTCTAGTCTACGGTCAGATGAATGAACCGCCGGGAGCTCGTATGAGAGTTGGTTTGACTGCCCTAACCATGGCGGAATATTTCCGGGATGTGAATGGGCAAGACGTACTTCTATTCATCGACAATATTTTTCGATTCGTTCAAGCAGGATCTGAGGTCTCCGCCTTATTAGGGAGAATGCCTTCCGCAGTGGGTTATCAACCTACCCTTAGTACGGAAATGGGGTCTTTGCAAGAAAGAATTACGTCTACCAAAAAAGGATCTATAACCTCGATTCAAGCTGTTTATGTACCTGCAGACGATTTAACCGACCCCGCTCCCGCCACGACATTTGCACATTTAGATGCTACTACCGTACTATCCAGAGGATTAGCTGCCAAAGGGATTTATCCAGCAGTAGACCCTTTAGATTCAACGTCAACTATGCTCCAACCCGGGATCGTGGGTGAGGAACATTATGAAATTGCGCAAAGAGTGAAGCAAACTTTACAGCGTTACAAAGAGCTTCAGGACATTATAGCTATTCTTGGGTTGGACGAATTATCCGAAGAGGATCGTTTAACCGTGGCAAGAGCACGAAAAATAGAACGTTTCTTATCACAACCCTTCTTCGTAGCAGAAGTATTTACAGGCTCTTCAGGAAAATATGTTGGTCTCGCAGAAACAATTAGGGGATTTCAACTGATCCTTTCCGGAGAATTAGACAGTCTTCCCGAGCAGGCCTTTTATTTGGTGGGTAACATCGATGAAGCTACCGCGAAAGCTATGAACTTAGAAGTGGAGAGCAAATTGAAGAAATGACCTTAAATCTTTGTGTACTGACCCCTAATCGAATTGTTTGGAATTCTGAAGTGAAAGAAATCATTTTATCTACGAATAGTGGCCAAATTGGTATATTACCAAACCATGCCCCCATTGCTACAGCTGTAGATATAGGTCTTTTGAGAATACGCTTCAAGGACCGATGGTTAAAAGTGGCTCTGATGGGTGGTTTTGCTAGAATAGGTAATAATGAGATCACCGTTTTAGGAAATGATGCAGAGCTGAGTACTGACATTGATCCGCAAGAAGCTCAGCAAGCTCTGGAAATAGCTGAAGCTAACTTGAGTAGAGCGGAAGGTAAGAGACAAATCATTGAGGCGAATCTAGCTCGCAGACGAGCTATTATACGAGTAGAAGCTAGTAAGAATACGATTTCCTATTAGGAAATCGAATCCAAAGAACTTCTTTGGATTTATCCTCCATTCTATTTGATTCTCTTTGGTTGGATTCCGCTAATGAAAGAAACACAATCAAGTTCAATCTGCTGATAGATAGAACGAAAAAAAAAAAAAAAAGAAGATGCGTAAACAAACTTATTAGAGATTGGGAACTCCGATATCTAAGTAGACTCTAGTATCTAATCTAATAAGTTATACCTACTATTGGATTTGAACCAATGACTCCCGCCGTATGAAAGCAATACTCTAACCACTGAGTTAAGTAGGTCATTTATCACTACAAAGAAAAAAAGAGATCCATCCTTTCGTGAATTATAGATGAAATCTGACTTCTAGGCAATACTCATCTTTAAAAAGAAAGGGGTTGGGGAAGGATCTTGTGGATCATGGAATATTTGTCTTGCCAAGAAATTCCTATCCATCTTGACCTTGACAAAAAATGATTTATATGTTATAATAAATATGATAAGGGCTATAGCTCAGTTAGGTAGAGCAACTCGTTTACACGTGCGCCAACGCTTTTCAAGGAAGTTCATTATGCAATTGATCGGATCTGATTGAATTGAAAAATCCATGTCTTACTCTAGAAATTCGAAAGAACAAGAGAACAATAGCCTGACAAATTGGTGCCAATGCCAAACCATAGAAATGGATTTGAAAGTTGATAAGGTGAATCCCTTCAATTCAATGCTAGGCATCATGAGTATAAAGACCTCAAAATCACCTCTTTTCGTCCTATGAACTTTCAGGTGTAGGAAGTCCCATAGTTGAACAGAGCGATAGAGACCCTCGTTGTTGCAGAGGCAGACCTGTGTCAAGATAACCCTTTTTTGAAACACTTTGGTATTGCTCTTGGATCAAAAGAAAAATGATAAATCATAAATCAGAGTACATGGAGCCATCTCACTATCTTCCTTCCCCCTCTATTCCTTGAAGAGAATAAAAAATATGGCAGACTCACGGATCTTTTCATCCGTTGATGAAAGAGCCCAATGCAACAAAATGCATGTTGGGTCTTTGAAACAGTTCGAATCATTTCGATACGTAGGAGTTTGATCTGTTTTACCGAGAAGGTCTACGGTTCAAGTCCGTATAGCCCTATAGAATTTATTTCTATTATTTGTATCGTTTTCATTTCGTCATTAGTACTTATTTGTGACGGATTGGTGTTGGTTCATTTGGTTTGTCCATAGAAATGAAAATCTTACCACTTATATAGTACAGGTACAGCAAAATGAAACTTTATTTCAATGCAATGGATCCCATTATGATTTCTAAAATCATCCAATCTCGGACAAACAAATCCCTTCTTCTTCATTCATCTTCATGGGTTGGGTGAATGACATATCACTTTGTTCCGCCCCGGATCAAAGAAAAGAATGGGTGATACACTTGGACTTAGGAATACCCAATCCTCCCAGTCCGTTTTGGAAAGGAAAATCATAAATCCTAACAACTTCCAATCCCAACGGACGTCGTAAGTCACATGGATCTAGTACCTATTTTTTGTCTTGTATTTGTGATTTTTGGAAATACCCGGAACGAGTGCCCCTTGGAAAAGGAAGAATCCAAATTGGTTATTTTAGAGATCATCAATGGGCCCGCCCTAATGTTAATGTAGCAAAATTTGTGCCTTCTTCCATTTCTATGAGTGGAACCACCTATTCCTACCCTTCTTTCTAGATTCTACTTTGGTTAGAATTTGGAACCAACTCGCTTTGGATCCATTATGAAGAATCTACAATTTTACTTTACAAAAAAAAAAGAAAAATCAAGGTATATATACAGCTAGATGAATAAGTATGTAGCATGCTATAGACTATTCAAAAATCCATATCCCAACCAAGCCCTTTTTTAGGAATTTGTAGGAATATTGATACATGAATCGCGTGCCGGGAACCAGATTTGAACTGGTGACACGAGGATTTTCAGTCCTCTGCTCTACCAACTGAGCTATCCCGACTCGACTACTTTTCGCACATTCTCTTCTAGAAAATCCATGTTTATGTGGGACTAAAAAAAGATTCCAATATGACTGAATTCCTTAAATTTTTTGTATCTTCAAAAAAAAAAGAGGACTTTCTTTGATAAGTGTCAGAATGGACTAGGAATGGTTCCATAATGGAGATTCCTTGTCCATATATGTGGATTTATTTCTATGCGTTATATGTGGATTTCTATGCGTATCGTAGCTACCAAAAACTTGGTATGGAATAAGATACAAGCATTTCTGTTCGGACCTGTCCTGTGTCAAAGAGTAGAGTGAACGAAAAATATAAGGAATTTTCAACCATCAACGAAAAAATGGGAAAAAAAAGGAGTTAGGAAGTCAAAAGGATTTGGATTGGGGATAGAGGGACTTGAACCCTCACGATTTCAAAAGTCGACGGATTTTCCTCTTACTATAAATTTCATTATTGTCAGTATTGACATGTAGAACGGGACTCTCTCTTTATTCTCGTCTTATTCATCATTTTTTTTTTTTCCAATGTTCATTTCAGTCTAATGAGAAATCAGACTTTGGAGTGAATGATTTGATCATGGAATCTCCGATTTTTCCTGAAACTGAGATTGATATGGATTCATTCACAATCATTCATGAAATTTTTCATGGAATGGAACATTTCTTGATATCTATTCCAGATTCAGGTTGTGATTATGATGAATCGTTTGATATGTCAGTATGTATACGTATGTATTATTTTAGGTCTATAAGGTCATTCTTCCTTTCGGCAATTTCGATAGAAAGATCCCTATTACCGACGCAATGCAACCAACTCCATTCGTTAGAACAGCTTCCATTGAGTCTCTGCACCTATCCTTTTTTGAACTCCTATTCTATATGTGTCAATCCTATATGTCAATCCTATATGTAAGTATAGGATATGTAAGTATAGGAATAGATTTCAATATAGGAAAGAAATCCATTTCTATTTCTATATATACTATATAGAATAGATGGAAATATGCCATATAGATTTCCTATCTATTTATGTATATACCTTGTTCTAAGAAACCTTTTTTTTTTTTTTTCAAAAGAAGGATTTGGCTCAGGATTGCCCATTTTTCATTCCAGGGTTTCTCTGAATTTGAAAGTTATCACTTAGTAGGTTTCCATACCAAGGCTCAATCCAATCAAGTCCGTAGCGTCTACCAATTTCGCCATATCCCCCTTCCTTGGATTCGAAACCAAAAATAGGTTCGTTCGTTGGGTTGTGATCCAACCCACTTTTTTTTTATTGATCTTGAAACTGTGGAATGAAGAAAAGAAATATCAAAAAAAGTATATACTACTATTTTTGATCCATCTTCTCCCATTTCATCCCTATGGAATGGAAGAACCTATATTGGTTTTTGTTTTGTTTCAAAGGGATTTTATCCTTGATGTATCCACAATTCAATAGGAATCGATCTATCTCATAGTTCACTTCTATGTACTTCCTTTTTGTATTTTTCAATCCTAATTTGGAGTACAGGAACGATCCATACTCAGTTCTCTTTTTTTTTTTTATTTCTTTTCCTTCTGAAATGCAACCTGAGGGGTGCCACATTAGGATCCCAATTCCATTTCATCCTGATTCTTTTTTTATCCTTTTTCTTCTTAGGTCAATCCAAACAAATAGGATTTCCAATCTAAAATCAAAGAAATTTCTAATATACGAAATGAGAAATTTCGAATAGGAATATCTCATTTCGAACATAACATTCATTTCATATATAAAGAAAATGGATTTTTGTTTTCAATCAATCCAATTCCATAGAAATCAAATATGATATAGATCTCTATCCATATTAGATATGAATGGATGTGAATATTCGAGAATTCGAAATCTAATGAGATATAGAAATAGAATGATATATAGTAAGATAGCAAATCTAAAATAAAGGATGATCATTGTGAAAATCTCTAATGAATAGGAAATATATTCTTGCTAATAGCTAATCTATTTCCTATATTTATATTCATGAATAGCTAAACAAAAAAAGAGTTCACTAAGATACCTGTAGTTTAGTGAGTTCCTATGAACTCTTTCGGTTCGTTTTATGTGATGTGAGCCTGCTTAGCTCAGAGGTTAGAGCATCGCATTTGTAATGCGATGGTCATCGGTTCAACTCCGATAGCCGGCTTTTTTCTATTTTTTTTGTTCGGTTTTTTCCATAATGGAGAGAATCTCTCAAAATAGGGAAGAGGCTATCCCCCCCCTTTCTTCCAACGGCAGGTCGCTTGTCTATTATGCCGCGATTCCTTCGAACTAGGAAGAAAAAACAGACTGGAGAAATGAAATCTCTACAGAAAAAATCATAAAACATAGCCTGAACTCCCTATCCAAGATAGATATATATAATCGGAATATAGATAGAATTTTTTTCATTCTATTTTATTTTGTAGTACTTCCATCCATTTTGCTTTTTTTATTCTTCGATTTCGTTCAGTCCTATTTTCAATTTCGTATGGAAATATGGAAATGGACTATAGAATTTGCAATTTTGATAAAATAAAGGAGTCTTTATGTCGCGTTACCGAGGACCTCGTTTCAAAAAAATACGCCGTCTGGGGGCTTTACCGGGACTCACTAGTAAAAGACCTAGACCTAGATCTGAAAGTGATTGGAAAAACCAATTACACCCTAGAAAAAAAAAATCATACTACTGTCTTCGTCTAGAAGAAAAACAGAAATTGCGTTTTCATTATGGTCTGACAGAGCGACAATTACTTAGATATGTGCGTATCGCTGGAAAAACAAAAGGAGCAACAGGGCTGGTTTTACTACAACTACTTGAAATGCGTTTGGATAACATTCTTTTTCGATTGGGTATGGCTTCGACCATTCCTGGAGCTAGGCAATTAGTTAACCATAAACATATTTTAGTGAATGGTCATATAGTCGATATACCAAGTTATCGTTGCAAACCCCGAGATATTATTACTATGAAAGAGAAACAGAAACAAAAATCGAAAACTCTGGTTACAAATTCGATTGCTTCATTCTCCCACAAGGAATTGCCAAAGCCATACCATTTGACTTTTGACTCATCTGAATATAAAGGATTCGTCAAACAAATAATAGATAGGAAATGTGTCGGTTTGCAAATTAATGAATTATTAGTCATAGAATATTATTCCCGTCAGACTTGAGCCTAAGGAAAAAGGGGGTTCGGACAATTTTGCTCCTTTTTATCGAAGTAAATAGATGGACAAATGGATCGAAAGATTTGCATTTTCAGCCTTTCCCATACTTGTATCTTACGTACCGCACGAGTTAGGAATAGAGAATCTCTATCAAGGAAAGGCCTGACTGTTGGAATCAGAGGAATGGATGGTATCCATTTTTATTTGATACATTGTGGTTGGTAACGTTAACGTTCGCGAATTCGATGAATGAGGGTACATAAAAGGAAAGAGAGGGATTCGAACCCTCGGTAAACAAAAGCCTACATAGCAGTTCCAATGCTACACCTTCAACCACTCGGCCATCTTTCCGGCATAATCTTATTATTGACCAGAAACCGAATGAATAGCGAGTCATTCCTATTCTTGCAGTACAGGTATAACCGATCAATCCATTCGAATCCAAATCGGAAAATAAAAAAAGACAAGGAGTCCCTTTTTTTAGGTTCGAGAGCGAGAAAACACATTTCTTAAAAAAAAAAAAGATCTCCGTTTATGTTTGTCAAGACCGACAGACGGATCCTCTTTTTTTGTTCTAACATTGATACCGAATCCAATCAATAGCTTGGAATACATCAACGTAAGGATCCATATTTTATACTACAATTTCATTTCGACAATGGTTTTCTAGGAATCCAAATTTCTGAAATGATCCGAATCCCTAGGAAAATCAAGTTCTTCATTCTTGAACTTCGTTCGATCAAATAAGAATACTTCCGTTCATTGGTATACTATGGAAATTGGATCCAATCCAATGAAATCAAAAGATTTCTTATCTCTTCCTCCTCAAAGAGGAACCATTTGAATATCAAATTTACGTTTGGTTTTAGAATGAATTTGCTTTTATGCTATTTTGTATCCTATAAGGAAAGGAATTCCTTTGTTTGTGAGATCATTTTCCCCCGGTCCGGGGAGGAAATGAGAAGAATTAATTATAGAATGGATTGCAAATTATGCCTAGATCTCGGAGAAATGGAAATTTTATTGATAAGACCTTTTCCATTGTAGCCAATATATTATTACGAATAATTCCGACAACTTCAGGAGAAAAAGAGGCATTTAGCTATTACAGAGATGGTGCGATTTGATTGTTTTTTTAGCCCTTAGTTTTACGAGAAAGAAACATGATTCAAGATCAAAAGAAAAGATTATGGAAATCAAGCTACGCTTGTGGAAGGTGAAGTTTTGAGATAGAACAATTCCTTCTGTCGTGTATCCTCGATTGATGCAGCCTCAGATGCTTCAATTGTCGATTTGAGTATGGAGCAAAAGGTTTATACCTATGGGTTTTGTATTGTGGGTCAATCTCACTTCACTAGTACCAATAGGCCGCATAGGGGAATAAGCACTACACTCAGGAATCAACAATAGGAAAACTTTGTTAGAAATGACCTCCCCTTCCTCATTGGTATCGGGACGAAGCAGAATGGTTGGGACAACAAGCATCCATCTCGTTTGTACTTTGTTTGGATACCCGTATAGCCATCGAAGATTGTTGAAGTGACGAATTCCTGGAAATCAGAGGCGCTGAGGACAAAGAAATTGTTGGAGTTACCACGGATTGGTATTCACAAAAGCTCTTGCAGGGAGGCTGGCTAGAAATTTCTTGTAAAAATACTAGCCCCTGTCAATTCCTAATGAGAATATGGAAATTAGGATTTCCTATATGATTCACCTTAGTTAGAGTACTATGCACAGAAGGGGGAGCCGTATGAGATGAAAATCTCACGTACGGTTCTGGAACGGAGATTCTTTGAATAGAATGAACGACCGTAACGGATGTCGGCTCAATCCGAAGGAAATTATGCGGAAGCTTTACAGAATTATTATGAAGCTACGCGACTCGAAATGGATCCCTATGATCGAAGTTATATACTCTATAACATAGGACTTATACACACAAGCAACGGAGAACATACAAAGGCTTTAGAATATTATTTCCGGGCAGTAGAACGAAACCCCTTCTTACCACAAGCTTTGAATAATATGGCCGTGATCTGTCATTACGTGCGACTATCTCCATTATAGAAAAAAGGAAAAAAGATAAAATGTTCTAGTAAAGTAAATACTAGAACAAACTAGGCTTTCTACATATACATCGTCAAAAGCAACGATTTGGATAAGCTGTAGCAAGGAAAAGCACTTCGCAGGAAGACAAATAGGAAGAAATGGGTATAGCCTATATACTTCGATTCTATGGATAAAGAATTCAATTGATAGAGGAAGCACCGTAAGGATCAATTCGCTTTGAATGGATACAATAAGAACTGCTTCCTTATCTCCTAGAATGAGATAAGGGTTAGGAATCCACTTATGTAATAGAGTCGATCCACTAAGGTATTTATTGAGCAGCGGTGTAGCATCAAATCCCAAAGATGGTAAGTCTTTGTTTCGGATGGAAGAAAGTCTTTTTCTAAAATTCTATATCAAATCAATTTCCTATAGGAAACCGAGATAGTTACCTTTCCAACAATTCGAACAGTAATGCGATAGGTAGGTACCTATATTGGATTCTTCTGAGGGGAAGGTGGGAGAAAAGAGAAAACGGATTTCGAAAATTCGAGTTTGAAACTTATGGAATGAACTTCTTCTGGTTCACCCAAGAAAAAAAGAAATCAATTTCTGAAAAATAAAATTCCGTTAGACAGAGTAAATGAAGAAGGGATGCCAAAAGAATGGATTGCTGAGCCGTATGAGGTAGGAAACTCTCAAGTACGGTTCTAAGGAAAGGAATTTACTTACCTATTCCGACCGAGGAGAACAGGCCATTGGACAGGGTGATTCGGAAATTGCGGAGGCTTGGTTCGATCACGCTGCTGAGTTTTGGAAACAGGCTATAGCGCTGACTCCAGGTAATTATATTGAGGCACACAATTGGTTGAAGATCACAGGGCGGTTCAAATGAGACCACTCTCTTTTTCATTTGGTTCTTGGATACATCAATGAAATCCAACGGAGCTTTCTCCGGAAAAGATCCAATCCAGGAAGGGATTTCATTATATCCCTTTCAAAAATCATTCTTTTTCTTTTTGTAGCTTTTTGTAGGGTACCCCTATCTAAATAAATGATAGGGGCACCATCCCAATAGAGAATAAATATTACTAATCAAACTCCGAAAGGATACTCTCTTTTTCATGGAAGAGCTAAATATAGATATAAGAATGTCTCTGATTCATGATTCATGAATGATCTTGGAATTCGGAATAGACTACTAACTCAGGTCTTATGTTGTATGGAAGTGGATTTCTATAGTGACTGATACATACATTTAGGAATAGACTAAGTTGCGCAATACAATTGGTTTCTCGTCACGCCGTGAAAGCGTTAAAAATTGGGTCCCTTAAGCACCTAATCGTTATGTCATAATAGATCCGAACACTTGCCCAAAATCAACTTCCATCTCATAATTGCTCTAGTGAATAACTCAAAAAACCTAGATAGGAGATAGATAGGAGATAGAAAAGAAGGGAACTTATCATAAATATCTATCTCTTTAAGGTTCACTAAAATAGAGGTTCACTCAAAACTTGACTATTGGCGGGTCTCTTTGTATGTGTTGTCCGGAAAGAGGAGGACTCAATGATTATTCGTTCGCCGGAACAAGAAGTGAAAATTGTGGTGGATAGGGATCCCGTAAAAACGTCTTTCGAGCAATGGGCCAAACCGGGACATTTCTCCAGAACAATAGCTAAGGCCCCCGATACGACTACTTGGATCTGGAACTTACATGCTGATGCTCACGATTTCGACAGTCAGACCAATGATTTAGAGGAAATCTCTCGAAAAGTCTTTAGTGCTCATTTTGGGCAACTCTCCATTATCTTTCTTTGGCTGAGTGGCATGTACTTCCATGGTGCTCGTTTTTCGAACTATGAAGCATGGCTAAGCGATCCTACTCACATTCGACCTAGTGCTCAAGTAGTTTGGCCAATTGTAGGTCAAGAAATCTTGAATGGTGATGTTGGTGGAGGTTTCCGAGGAATACAAATAACCTCCGGTTTGTTTCAGATTTGGCGAGCATCTGGAATCACTAGTGAATTGCAACTCTATTGTACCGCAATTGGTGCATTGGTTTTTGCAGCCTTAATGCTTTTTGCCGGTTGGTTCCATTATCACAAAGCTGCCCCAAAATTGGCTTGGTTCCAAGATGTAGAATCCATGTTGAATCACCATTTAGCGGGGTTACTGGGACTGGGATCTCTTTCTTGGGCAGGACACCAAATCCATATCTCTTTACCGATTAACCAATTTCTCGACGCTGGGGTGGACCCTAAAGAGATACCACTTCCTCATGAATGGATCTTAAATCGGGACCTTTTGGCTCAACTTTATCCTAGTTTTGCTGAGGGAGCAACCCCTTTTTTTACCTTGAATTGGTCAAAATACGCGGATTTTCTTAGTTTTCGCGGAGGATTAGATCCAATCACAGGGGGTCTATGGCTGAGTGATATTGCTCATCATCATTTAGCTATTGCCGTTCTTTTCCTGATAGCCGGTCATATGTATAGGACCAACTTCGGGATTGGTCATAGCCTGAAAGAGATTTTAGAGGCTCATAAGGGTCCTTTTACAGGTCAGGGTCATAAGGGCCTTTATGAAATCCTAACAAGCTCATGGCATGCTCAATTATCTCTGAACCTGGCTATGTTAGGTTCTTTAACTATTGTAGTAGCTCACCATATGTATTCCATGCCCCCTTATCCATACCTAGCTATTGACTATGGTACACAACTTTCCTTGTTCACGCATCACATGTGGATCGGCGGATTTCTCCTAGTTGGTGCTGCTGCACACGCAGCTATTTTTATGGTAAGAGACTACGATCCAACTACTCGATACAACGATCTTTTAGATCGTGTTCTTAGACACCGCGATGCAATTATATCACATCTCAACTGGGCGTGTATCTTTCTAGGTTTTCATAGTTTTGGCTTGTATATTCATAATGATACTATGAGTGCTTTAGGGCGTCCTCAAGATATGTTTTCAGATACCGCTATACAATTACAACCTATTTTTGCTCAATGGATACAAAACACTCATGCTTTAGCACCTGGTACAACAGCTCCTGGTGCAGCAACAAGCACCAGTGTCACATGGGGGGGTGGTGAGTTAGTAGCAGTAGGCGGCAAAGTCGCTTTGTTACCGATTCCATTAGGAACTGCAGACTTTTTGGTACATCACATTCATGCTTTTACGATCCATGTGACTGTATTGATTCTACTGAAAGGTGTCCTATTTGCTCGCAACTCACGTTTGATACCTGATAAAGCAAATCTTGGGTTTCGTTTCCCTTGCGATGGGCCTGGAAGAGGAGGAACATGTCAAGTATCCGCCTGGGACCATGTTTTCCTAGGTCTATTCTGGATGTACAATGCAATTTCCGTAGTCATATTCCATTTCAGTTGGAAAATGCAATCGGATGTTTGGGGTACTGTAAGTGATCAAGGAGTGGTAACTCATATCACAGGAGGAAACT